GATAAGATGCCTGAATAAAGGATTATTTTGATAGAATAAATTATGTAATTTTTACTCTTATTGTAATTTTAAGAATTAAACTTATCTTTGATTTTCAAAAAATCAGGTGCATCTTACACTTAATTACAAAAAGGTAAGCTAATTTAAGCTAGTAGGTTCATACCCTAAATATAGAGTTTATTCTTCTTTTTAATAAAAATTAATTTAACATCTTTTTTATTCATTGTAATTATAATAGTTGGGATTATTATTACTTTAAGTTCTAATAGAATTTTAATGATATGGGTTGGGTTGGAATTAACAATAATTTCTTTTGTTCCTATAATAACTATAGAAGGAATTTCAGGCGGAGAGTCTTCAATAAAATACTTTGTTGTTCAAAGAGTTAGTTCTTGCATATTAATTTTGGGTATGTTATTTTTATTAATAAATATGAGTAATGATTTTTTAATATTGATATCTTTATGTATTAAGGTTGGGTTAGCTCCTTTTCATGGATGAGTTCTAAGAATAGTTGATGGATTAAATTACTTATTGTTATTTGTATTATTATCAATTATGAAAATTTCACCAATTTTTATTTTAACCTTTACTAATTTTAATTTTTACTTAATAGTTTTAATTACTTTAATTGTTGGCTCAATTTCTGGATTAAATCAAAATTCAATTCGTAAATTAATATCGTATTCCTCCATTTATAATTTAGGATTTATCTTTTCAAGAATCTATTTTAATAGAATTTGATCTCTTTATTTGTTTATATACACTATTATTTTAATAATAGTTATTTTTTTAATAAATAACTACAATTTAAACTATCTAAATCAATTTATATTAAACAACTTTAATTTTAAAGAAAAAATAGTATTATGAGTATGTATACTTTCCTTAGGTGGTATACCACCTATGTTAGGTTTTTTAAATAAAATTATTATTTTTGAATTAATGATGATAAATGATGAATACATTATTTTAATGGTTATAATTTTTTCATCACTTTTAATTATATTTTTTTATATTCGAATTTCTTTAATTTCTATTATAACTTTTAGATTAATAATGAAATGAAATTTTTTTTTAAAAATATATTCTTCCTACTTTTTTATAATTGTAAACTTTTTAATATTCCCTTTATTTATTTTAATTAAGCCTATTTTATAGGACTTTAAGTTAAGTTTAAACTAATAACCTTCAAAGTTTTAAATATGTTTATTAAGTCTTAAGTGTTAATATCTTTAAATTTGCAATTTAATGTTTTTTTTAAACTACAAGACTTACTAAGAGAACACAGTTCATTGGTAAATTTACAGTTTACTACTTTAATCAGACATCTTAGTAAATTTCATGAATAAATGATTATTTTCTACTAATCATAAAGATATTGGAACTATATATTTTATCTTAGGAATTTGATCAGGAATAGTTGGCATAATATTAAGAATAATTATTCGTATTGAATTAGCTCGACCTGGACCTCTTATAGGAAATGACCAAATTTATAATGTAGTTGTTACTTCTCATGCATTTATTATAATTTTTTTTATAGCTATACCTATTATAATTGGTGGTTTTGGAAATTGATTATTACCATTAATAATTGGAGCACCAGATATAGCATTTCCCCGAATAAATAATATAAGATTTTGATTACTTCCTCCTTCTTTAACTTTATTAATAGTTAGTTCTATAATTGAAATAGGTGCTGGTACAGGTTGAACTGTTTACCCTCCTTTATCTGCTAATATTGCACATTCTGGTCCAAGAGTTGATTTAGCTATTTTTTCTCTTCATTTAGCTGGTATTTCATCAATTTTAGGAGCAGTAAACTTTATTACTACTGTAATTAATATACGATCCATTGGTCTAAATTTAGATCGTACTCCTCTCTTTGTTTGATCTGTTCTTATTACTGCAGTATTACTCTTACTCTCACTTCCAGTTCTTGCTGGTGCAATTACTATATTACTAACAGACCGAAATATTAATACATCTTTTTTTGATCCATCAGGAGGAGGGGATCCAATTCTTTACCAACACTTGTTTTGATTTTTTGGTCATCCAGAAGTTTACATTTTAATCCTTCCTGGGTTTGGTTTAATTTCACATATTATTACTCAAGAGAGAGGAAAAAATGAATCCTTTGGATATATTGGAATAGTATATGCAATAATATCAATTGGTCTATTAGGATTCGTAGTTTGAGCACATCATATATTTACTGTTGGTATAGATGTTGATACTCGAGCTTATTTTACATCTGCAACAATAATTATTGCTGTACCTACAGGAATTAAGATTTTTAGTTGAATAGCAACTATGCATGGAGTATCTTATAAAATATCAATTTCAATAATATGATCATTAGGGTTTGTATTCTTATTTACTATTGGTGGATTAACTGGGATTGTATTATCAAATTCATCTATTGATGTAGTTTTACATGACACTTATTATGTAGTTGCACATTTTCATTATGTTCTTTCTATGGGTGTAGTATTTACTATTATAGCAGGATTTATTCAATGATATCCGTTATTTACTGGACTATCTATAAATCCAAACTGATTAAAAATTCAATTTTCAATTATATTTATTGGAGTTAATTTAACCTTTCTTCCTCAGCATTTTTTAGGATTAAGAGGAATGCCTCGTCGCTACTCTGATTATCCAGACATATATATTACATGAAATGTAGTTTCTTCAATTGGGAGATTAATTTCTTTAGTAAGAGTATTAATTATAATATTTATTATTTGAGAAAGAATATTGTCAAAGCGAATATGTATTTTCCAAAATAACAATCAATCATCTATTGAATGACTACAAAAACTTCCTCCAGAGGAGCATTCTTATAATGAATTACCAATTTTATTTTCATAAATTCTAATATGGCAGATTAGTGCAATGAATTTAAGATTCATATATAAATAATTATATTTTGTTAGAAATTAACACCTGATTAAATTTATCTTATCAAGATGCAGTTTCCCCAAATATAGAGGAATTAATCATTTTAAATGATCATGCATTAATAATCTTAATTATTATTACTACTGTTGTTTCTTATATAATTTTATTTATAGTTATAAACAAATATACAAATCGATTTTTATTTGAGGGTCAAATAATTGAATTATTATGAACAATACTTCCTGCTGTTATATTAATTTTTATTGCATTACCTTCTTTACGAATTTTGTATATATTAGAAGAAATTAGAAATCCAATTATTACAATTAAGGCAGTTGGACATCAATGATATTGATCTTATGAATATTCTGATTTCAAAAAAATTGAATTTGATTCTTATATAAAACCTACAATTGATTTAGAGCAATCAGATATTCGATTACTTGATGTTGACAACATATTAGTTTTACCATTTAATATTCAAACACGAATATTAATTACATCTTCTGATGTTATTCATTCTTGAACTATTCCGTCTTTAGGACTTAAGGTTGATGCATCACCGGGTCGATTAAATCAAGGTTGTATTAATTTATTACGTCCAGGATTATTTTTTGGTCAATGTTCAGAAATTTGTGGAACAAATCACAGATTTATACCTATTTTATTATATAGAGTAGACTTAAAACAATTTTTAACATGATTAAATAACTATTCATTAAGTTACTTAAGTGCAAGTGTTGATCTCTTAAATCAAATTATAGTAATTAGCAATTACTCTTAATGGAAAGACTTAGTTTAAAAAAAACATTAACTTGTCAAGTTAAAATTATGTATATAGTCTTTTTTGCCACAAATGTCACCTATATGATGATTATTATTAATAATTTATTTTATTTTTGTAATAACGTTATTTAACTCAATAGTTTACTTTATTTTTTATAAAAAAAACCATAAAGAAATTTCTAGCAAGAAATTTATATTAAATTGAAAATGATAACTAATTTATTTTCAGTATTTGATCCTTGTACAGGAATATTTTCAATAAATTGAATATCAACAATTATTGGATTGTATATTATACCATATAGATTTTGATTTTTACTTAATAAAAATATAATAATTTTATATAAATTATTAAATATACTAAATAATGAAATATCTAATTTAATAAAATATAAGGGAAGAACATTATTTATACTATCCATTTTCTTAATTGTATTTTACAATAATATAATAGGACTTATACCATATGTATTTACATCATCTTCACATTTAGTTTTTTGTCTTTCAATTGCCCTACCAATATGACTTTCTTTTATAATTTATGGTTGAATAAATAAGACAAACAAAATATTTGAACACTTAGTTCCGGTTGGAACTCCAAGGGTATTAATACCATTTATGGTAATTATTGAATCAATTAGAAATTTAATTCGACCAGGATCATTAGCAGTTCGTTTAACTGCTAATATAATTGCTGGTCATTTACTTATATCATTATTAGGAAATAATGTTTGTGGTTCTTCTCTTTTAATGTTTTCATCGATATTTTTATTAATTACTTTAATATTATTTGAAACGGCAGTTGGAATTATTCAATCTTATGTATTTATAACTCTTACAACTTTATATTCAAGAGAAATTTAAAATGAATAATCATCCTTTTCACTTAGTTGATAAAAGACCATGACCTATTGTAGGATCAGTAGGTTTAATAACAACTACTTCTGGTATAATCATATGGTTTCATATAATAAATTATAATTTATTATTATTAGGAATAACAATCATTATTTTAACTATAATTCAATGATGACGAGATGTAATTCGAGAATCTACATTTCAAGGATTACACACTAAAAAAGTTATTATTAGTATAAAGTGAGGTATAATCTTATTTATTACTTCTGAAGTATTATTTTTCTCTTCTTTTTTTTGAGCATTCCTTCACAGAAGGTTGTCACCAAATGTAGAAATCGGTTTACAATGACCTCCATTAGGAATTAAACCATTTAACCCAATAAATATTCCAATATTAAACACAATAATCCTATTATGTTCAGGTATCTCAATAACTTGAGCTCATAATGCAATTTTATTAAAGAATTACACCCAAACCATTCAAAGAATATTAATTACTGTAATTTTAGGCTTTTACTTTTCTTTATTACAGATATATGAATATATTGAATCTCCTTTTTGTATTTCAGATTCAGTTTATGGATCAACCTTTTTTATAAGAACTGGATTTCACGGATTACATGTAATTATTGGAACAATTTTTATTTCAGTAAGATTATATCGAGTTAAGAATCTACATTTTTCAAGACAACATCATGTTGGGTTTGAAACAGCAGCTTGATATTGACACTTTGTTGATGTAGTTTGATTATTTTTATATATAATAGTATATTGATGAGGAATTTAACTTAATTATTATAAAAAGTATATAAAGCTTCCAACTTTAAGGTTCTAAAAAGAATTAAGTAATTAAATTATTAATAATAAATTTTATTTTAATTTCAGCTTTAATATTTGTTATATTTGCAATAATTATTTTTTTAAGAAAAAAATCAAATTTAGATTTTCAAAAATCTTCACCTTTTGAATGTGGATTTAACCCAATTTCATATAAACGATTACCTTTTTCTATCCACTTTTTTTTAATTGCTGTAATTTTTCTAGTTTTTGATATTGAAGTAATTATTATTATTCCTTCAATCTTAACATTTAAATATTCTATCTTATTAAGATGACTAATAACATTAATTTTATTTTTAGTAATTTTAATATTAGGATTAATTCATGAATGATTAAATGGAATATTAAAATGAACAAATTAGGATCATATTTAATAATAATATTTAATCTGCAATTAAAAAGTACCCTAAAAGGTTGATCTTTAACAGAAAAGTAAAATTTACATTTAATTTCGACTTAAATTTAGAATTAATAATTCTATGTTAAATTAATTGAAGCCAAAAAGAGGCAATTTATTGTTAATAAAGATATTGAAATATTTTCCAATTAAAAGGAATTAAGAAAAAATTTAGCTTCTAACTAATATTTATAGCGGTTAAATTCCGTTTATTCCTTTATTCATGTAGTTTAATTAAAACATTTTATTTTCATTAAAAAGAAGGAAAATATCTCTTATGAATTTATTTTAAGAAAAGGATTTCTTCATAATATCTTCAATATTATGCTTTAAATAAGCTATTAAAATAAATTATAATAAACAATCAAATAATAAATGAAATTATAAAGATTTTTATATTATTATTAATTAAATTTTGAAATAAAAAAGAAATCTTTATTAAATATAGAGATATACCTATACCTCCATAATATTCTCCTCATAAACATAATCGAGTTAATAGTAAAGAACTAATTGAATACGAAAATTTATAACCATAAAACGTATGACTATATATATATCATATATACCTATTAAATATATAATATTTTAAACTAAATAAATAACTAAAATTGAAACATTCTATTCCAATTCATATACCAAATATAACTATAAAAATAGAAAGTAATTTTAAATTTAATGGTAAAGTAATAAATATTATATCGAGGTTAATTATTCATATAATTATTGATCCACAAAATACAGAAAAAAAGGTTAGAAAAGAAATTCTTAAAATTATAAACCTGAATTTATCATTTATAAAATTATATGAAATAAATTTATTATTATAAATTATTCTATAGAAAAATAAACGAAAACTGTATATCACAGTTAAACCTAATCTTACATAAAGTATAAAAAATACAAACAAATTTAAATTAAAAAATAAAGAACTTTCTAAAATTAAATCCTTAGAATAAAAGCCTGAAAGAAAGGGAATACCACAAAGAGCTATTCTAGCAATATTAAAACAAGAAGTAGTAATAGGTATTGACATACAAACTGTACCTATTATACGAATATCTTGATTATCATTTATGTAATAAATAAAAATTCCTGAACATAAAAAAATTAATGACTTAAATATGGCATGGGTAATAAGATGAAAAAATGATAGTTCTACTAAACCTAGAAATAAAGAAGTTATTATTAATCCTAATTGACTTAAAGTAGATAAAGCAATAATTTTTTTTAAATCAAATTCATAATTAGCACATAAAGAAGATATAATTATAGTTATAATACTTAAAAATATAAATATATAGTTATTAAAATTAATAAAATTAAAAAAACGAATTAATAAATAAACTCCTGCAGTAACTAAAGTTGAAGAATGAACTAGTGAAGAAACGGGAGTAGGAGCAGCCATAGCTGCTGGTAATCAGCAAGAAAAAGGAATTTGTGCTCTCTTTGTAAAACAAGAAATAAAAACTAAATAATACAAATATGAATCAAAAAAATCCAGATAAAATATAAAATGTCATCTACCATAAGATATTATTCATGAAATACAAATTAATAATCCAATATCACCTAATCGATTAGTTAAACAAGTTACTAAACCAGCTAAATATCTTTTTATTGAATTATAATAAATAACTAAACAATACGAAACAAGACCTAAACCATCCCATCCTAAAAGAATTCTCAATAAATTTGGACTAATAATTATTAAAATTATACTAAAAATAAATAAAATTACTAGAAAAAGAAAACGAGTTGAAGAATATCTTAATCCACCTATATAATTATATCTATAAATAATAACTATAGAAGAAATGAATATAACTACTGATATAAAAATTAAGGAAATTCAATCAAAAACCATCACAAAATATAACGAGACTGAATTAATAGATATTAATTTATATTCAAGTATTAAAAAATATTCGTTTATATTAAATCTAATACATAGATAAAAAGATGAAATTGAAAAGATTAATATAATCATAGATCAAATAAAATAAAAATTAATTTTCAAGATTTAAAGAAATTTTTCTTCTAAGAAACCACAATTCTTTATTTTTAATAAACTATTTAAATTTATATAACACAATCAAGAATTACTAAAACAAAAAAGATTGGATAAATATGAACAAACAATATTAAATATTCACGAATTATTCCAAAAATATAACAATAAGAATTGAAAAATTGTCCGTGCTGAGTAAATCTAAATAAATAGAAACTAAAACAAGCTCTTAAGAAAGAGATAAAAATTAGAAAATAAAAAGAAAAAGATCAATAATTTATTATTGAATTAATAATTAATACCTCTCTTAAGAAATTAATTCTTGGTGGACATCTTATATTAAAAGAACATAACAAAAATCATAATAAAGATATTCTAGGTATAATAACTATTAAGCCTTTATTAATATAAAACCTTCGACTTAATAAACGTTCATAAGAAATATTTGCTAAACAAAACAATCCGGAAGAACATAATCCATGTCTAATTATTATTAAATAACATGAAATAACTCCTCATTTAGTTATAGAAATTAAAGACATCAAACACATGCCTATATGGGCTACAGAAGAATATGCAATTAAACATTTAACGTCACCTTGAATTAAACAAATCAATCTTACTAAAATTGAACCAACAATTCTTAAAGAATAAATTAAATAACTAAAATTTTGAAAAATAAATTCATAAATAAACATAAAACGAATAATTCCATACCCACCAATCTTTAAAAGTAATCCTGCTAAAATTATAGATCCAGAAATAGGAGCTTGAACATGAGCTTTTGGCAACCAAAAATGTACTATGAATATAGGTAATTTAACTAGGAAAGCAAAAATTATACAAAAATATATTAACAACCTTGTTCTATAACCAAAATTGTAATCAAAAAACAATCTATTATAATTTATATATAAGTATACTAATATTAAAAGAAGAGGTAATGAAGCAAACAAAGTGTAAAAAAATAAATAAAGCCCAGAAATTAAACGTTCAGGCTGATAACCTCAACCAATAATTATAATCATTAATGGAATTAAGCTAAATTCAAAAAATATATATATATAAACCATATTAGTAACTGAAAAAACCAAAACTAAACATATACATAAAATTATATTAAGTAGTAAATAATAATTTTTATTATAAAATTTATAAAATGAATTCATTGAAATAACTATTAAAGAACTAATTAATAATCTTAAAATAATTAATATATAAGAGATAGAGTCAATTCCAAATGAATAAGTAATTAAACAAAAAAAATTTCTAAAATAAATAGTATTAAAAATAATAATAAGAATCAACAAGAAAAACTGATATATATATCAAGAATTATTTAAAAAAATTAAAGGGATCAAAAAAATTATATATAAATAAAATTTTATCATTAAAATAAAATTATTGAATTAAGAAAATCATTACCATAACAACGAATTATATATACTAAAACTCTCAATCCTAAGACTCCTTCACATACATAAAAAGTTATAAACAAAACAAATATATAAAAACTATATTCAAATATTATACAATATATAAGAATCAATAATAATAATGATAAAACAATAAATTCTAAACTAATTAAACAAAGAAATAAGTGTTTACGAATAAAAACTAATGAAATTAAACTTATAAAAAAAATATATAAAATAAAAAATGAATTCATATGTTTTAATAATTTAATAAAAATATTAGTTTTGTAAACTTAATTTAGGTAATAAACCTTTAAAACATCAATGAAATGTAGATACATATCTTAAATTCCCAAAATTTAAATTTTAAATAAAATATTCACTGAAATAAAGATATTAATTATAAAAATGATAATTTTAGTATCATCTTATACACCTTTCTTAAAAAATCCTATATCTATAGGAATCATATTAATTTTTCAAACATTTTTAATAATTTTAATAATAAATAAAATTATATTATCTTCATGATTTGTAATAATTACATTTTTAATAATAATTGGAGGAGTATTAATCTTATTTACATACATAAGAAGAATTGCATCAAATGAAATGTTTAAATTTAATGTTAAATTATTAATTGTATTTTGCTTATTTATAATAATTACAGATGAAATAATAAATGATAAACAATTAATAGAAATTGAAGATTTATTAAAAACTAATCAGAATGAAAATATCTCAATAATTAAACTTTATAATAACAAATCTATATTAATTACTATTTTAATAGTGTTATATTTACTTTTAACAATAATTGTTGTGTCAATAATTGTTAAACACAATCAAGGACCACTACGATCAAAAAGCTATGAATAAACCTATACGTAAAAAAGATCCTTTAATTAAAATTATTAATTACTCTTTAATTGATTTACCGGCACCAATAAATTTATCATCTTGATGAAATTTTGGATCAATTTTAGGTCTTTGTTTAATAATTCAAATGATTTCAGGAATTTTATTATCAATACATTATACTTCAAATATTGAAATAGCATTTAATAGAGTTAGACACATTTCACGAGATGTAAATTATGGATGAATAATACGAACTATTCATTCTAATGGAGCATCATTATTTTTTATCTGTATGTATATACATACAGGACGTGGTATATATTATGGTTCATACAAATTTGTAAAAACATGAATTATAGGAGTCATAATTATATTAGCAACAATAGCAACAGCATTTCTAGGTTACGTATTACCATGAGGTCAAATGTCATTCTGAGGAGCTACAGTTATTACTAATTTATTGTCAGCATTTCCATATGTAGGAACAGAACTAGTAAAATGAATTTGAGGAGGATTCGCAGTAGATAATGCAACACTATCACGATTCTTTAGACTTCATTTTATATTACCTTTTATTATTGCAATAATAACAATTATTCACTTATTTTTTCTTCATATAACAGGATCAAACAACCCTATTGGATTAGAGTCTAATACAGACAAAATCCCATTTCATCCATACTTTTCTATTAAGGATATTATAGGATTTACATTAATTATTAGAATGTTAATATCCCTAAATTTTATAGAACCTTATATTTTATCAGATCCAGATAATTTTACCCCAGCAAACCCTATAAGAACACCAGTACACATCCAACCAGAATGATATTTTTTATTTGCTTACGCAATTTTGCGTTCAATTCCTAACAAATTAGGAGGTGTTATAGCATTATTTTTTTCGATTTTAATTTTATTAATTCTTCCAATTTCAATAAAAATGAAATTTAAAGGACTAATATTTTATCCATTAAATCAATTTATATTTTGAATATATGTTTCAACAGTAATTTTACTTACATGAATCGGAGCACGACCAGTAGAATTACCATTTACTAATACAGGATTAATTCTTACAATTGTATACTTTATATATTTTATTTTAGATCCAATTATTACAAAAACATGGGATAAAATTATTAATTAGTTATTTAGCTTAATAAAAGCATGTATTTTGAAAATACAAGATAATATATTTAATAGCTTTACAAAAAAAAATGATAAAAATTAATTATCTTTAATAGTACAAAAAATAAAAAATAGTTAATTGATAAAGGAAGATAACATTTTCAAGCCATATACATAAGTTTATCATAACGATAACGAGGTAAAGAACATCGAATTCAAATAAAAGAATAACACAATAAAATAATTTTTAAAAAAAAAGTGAATGAAATAAAATCCCCTCCAATAAAAATCAATCTAGAAATTATTCTTATAAAAATAATACTTGAATATTCTGAAATGAATAAAAGAGCAAAACCACCAGATCCATACTCAACATTAAAGCCAGAAACTAATTCTCTTTCTCCCTCTGAGAAATCAAAAGGAGTACGATTAGTTTCAGCTAAACAACAAGAAATTCAAACAAAAAATAAAGGAAATGATAAAAAAATAAATCATAAATTCCTATAAAAATATATTTCAATAAAATTGTATCTATCAATAATAATAAAATAACCTAACAAAATTAATGATAAAGAAATTTCATATGAAATAGCTTGAGAAACACTACGAATACAACCTAATATAGAATATATTCTATTTGAAGATCACCCACAAATAATTAAACCATAAACCCCTAAAGTAGAACAACATAAGAAAAATAATAGACCAAAATTTAAATTTAAATTATTAAAAAAATAAGGAAATATAACCCAAAGAAATAAAGATTGTAACAACCTTAAAAAAGGACAAAAAATATATAAAAGTATATTTGAATTTATAGGAAAAAACTGCTCCTTAGTAAAAAGCTTAGCTCCATCTCTAAAAGGTTGTAAAATACCTAAATAACCTACTTTATTTGGACCTTTACGGAGCTGTATATATCTTAAAACTTTACGTTCAAGTAAAGTAAAAAACCCTACAGATACAAGTACCATAATTAATAAAATTAAACTTGTTAATAAATAAATTATTGAATGTAAATTAAATTACCTTATTAAATTCTAAATTTAATGCACTTATCTGCCAAATCAACAAAATAATTATATTATAATTACACAATAATAAAATTGTTCATTATGGTCCTTTCGTACTAAAAAAGAATAAAATTTTCTAGATAGAAACCAACCTGGCTCACACCGGTTTGAACTCAAATCATGTAAAAATTTAAAAGTCGAACAGACTTAGATTTTAAAGAACCTACCCCTTAATCTTTTCTTAATTCAACATCGAGGTCGCAAACTTTAATATAAATAAGAACTCCCCATTAAAATTACGCTGTTATCCCTAAGGTAACTTAATCTTATAATCAATAAAATAGGATCAAATAATCAAAAATTATTGATATTTAAAAATAAAGTTTATATTTATTTGTCACCCCAACAAAATCTTTTATTACTAAAAAATAAAAAAACTAAACTAAAAAATCAGTATTAAAAATGAAGTTCTATAGGGTCTTCTCGTCCCAAAAATAAAAATAAGCTTTTTTACTTATAAATAAATTTTTAATAAAATAAATAATAAAATAAATTTCTCATAAATCCATTCATTCCAGTTCACAATTAAAGAACTAATTATTATGCTACCTTTGCACAGTCAATATACTGCAGCCATTTAAATAATCATAGGGCAGGAATTATCTTTGAAAAATACCAAAAAAAATGTTTTTGATAAACAGTTGAAAATTAAATTTGTCGAGTTCAATAATTTACTAATAAAAATTATACTAATTAAATCATTATTATATTAAATTGAAATTAATTAAATAAATCCAATAATAAAATAAATTTTTAAATTAAAATAAAATAATAAATTTAATCTATTAAGAACTTAATTAAAGATTTAAATTTTAATAAAAATTTATTAATAAAAAATTATATAAAAATATAAAGCTTATCCCTTATATAATAAGATAGTTTTTTAAAAACTAATTTTTAGCAACTATCTATAATTTAATTAGATCATGGATAACCAGATATCATGAAGATCGGATAACTTTTTATTACTAAATTAAAATTAAAAAAAATTATGAAACATTTAAAATTATATTAAAGTAAATCTCTTCATTTCGGGAATTAAAAATAATTATTAAAATTAAATTTACCCTGATACAAAAGGTACTAAAAATTTTTCCAAAATTAAATAAAACAACCTAAACAGTTTAAATTGTATTCTTATTTCTAAAATACTTTAATATAAAAAATATTTAAAACAAATAAATTATAAAAAATAAATAAAACAATCAAGAAAAACAAAAGTTTTCATATTAATGTAAATAATAAGCTTTATAAATTTAAGCTACTTCTTGAAACTTTCTAGATTTACCTTCCGGTAAATCTACTTTGTTACGACTTGTCCCATTTAATTGGGAACGACGGGCGATATGTGCATAACCTAGAGCATAAATTCAAATTGATTAATTAATCAAAATTTACTACTAAATCCAATTCTTAAAAATAATAAATTAAATTTAACCTAAATAATTTTAAAATAATAGTAATCCATATCTTCTTTAATTAAAACTGCACCTTGACCTAATATTTTTTCTTAAAGATAAAAGAAAATTAATTCTTAATAAAACATTCTAACATAGAGGTATACAAATAAAAAAAAAGTTTAAAATATCGTGGTATATCGATTATAATACAGATTCCTCTAGAAAGAATAAGTTACCGCCAAATTCTTTGAGTTTAATAGAACATAACTACTAATATTCAAAAATAATTTAAAAATTTAATAATAGGGTATCTAATCCTAGTTTTTTATAAAAAATTATAAGAATAAACACAAGAAAATAAAAAAAATAAAAATTCCACCTAAATATAATATTTATAAAATCAAAATTAATTAAAACTAAATAATTAAAAAATTAATTTGGTTATATTGTATAACCGCGAATGCTGGCACAATTTTAATCTAACCTAATTAAATTACTAAAATATTATTAAATAATTTATAATACTTATTACTGTTAAATAATTTTTTCAAAAAAAATACATATAATACATTTAAAAAACTAATAAAAAGCAAGAATCAAACTAATAAAAAAAGAACAACAAAAAGTGGGTTCAGCTAGGGGACGATAAATTTTCCTTAGTGCTGGTTGGGTTCAGCTAGGGGACGATAAATTTTCCTTAGTGCTGGTTGGGTTCAGCTAGGGGACGATAAATTTTCCTTAGTGCTGGTTGGGTTCAGCTAGGGGACGATAAATTTTCCTTAGTGCTGGTTGGGTTCAGCTAGGGGACGATAAATTTTCCTTAGTGCTGGTTGGGTTCAGCTAGGGGACGATAAATTTTCCTTAGTGCTGGTTGGGTTCAGCTAGGGGACGATAAATTTTCCTTAGTGCTGGTTGGGTTCAGCTAGGGGACGATAAATTTTCCTTAGTGCTGGTTGGGTTCAGCTAGGGGACGATAAATTTTCCTTAGTGCTGGTTGGGTTCAGCTAGGGGACGATAAATTTTCCTTAGTGCTGGTTGGGTTCAGCTAGGGGACGATAAATTTTCCTTAGTGCTGGTTGGGTTCAGCTAGGGGACGATAAATTTTCCTTAGTGCTGGTTGGGTTCAGCTAGGGGACGATAAATTTTCCTTAGTGCTGGTTGGGTTCAGCTAGGGGACGATAAATTTTCCTTAGTGCTGGTTGGGTTCAGCTAGGGGACGATAAATTTTCCTTAGTGCTGGTTGGGTTCAGCTAGGGGACGATAAATTTTCCTTAGTGCTGGTTGGGTTCAGCTAGGGGACGATAAATTTTCCTTAGTGCTGGTTGGGTTCAGCTAGGGGACGATAAATTTTCCTTAGTGCTGGTTGGGTTCAGCTAGGGGACGATAAATTTTCCTTAGTGCTGGTTGGGTTCAGCTAGGGGACGATAAATTTTCCTTAGTGCTGGTTGGGTTCAGCTAGGGGACGATAAATTTTCCTTAGTGCTGGTTGGGTTCAGCTAGGGGACGATAAATTTTCCTTAGTGCTGGTTGGGTTCAGCTAGGGGACGATAAATTTTCCTTAGTGCTGGTTGGGTTCAGCTAGGGGACGATAAATTTTCCTTAGTGCTGGTTGGGTTCAGCTAGGGGACGATAAATTTTCCTTAGTGCTGGTTGGGTTCAGCTAGGGGACGATAAATTTTCCTTAGTGCTGGTTGGGTTCAGCTAGGGGACGATAAATTTTCCTTAGTGCTGGTTGGGTTCAGCTAGGGGACGATAAATTTTCCTTAGTGCTGGTTGGGTTCAGCTAGGGGACGATAAATTTTCCTTAGTGCTGGTTGGGTTCAGCTAGGGGACGATAAATTTTCCTTAGTGCTGGTTGGGTTCAGCTAGGGGTAATTAAATAAATTTAATACTATAATAAATATATTAATTATAAATAAATCTACCCTCTATATAAGTATGAGGGTAGATTTTATACTAATAATAATAAATATATTATATATAAATAAATTTATTCTATAATAAATATATCCTAATTAAATAAATTTAATACTATAATAAATATATTAATTATAAATAAATCTACCCTCTATATAAGTATGAGGGTAGATTTAATATTAATAATAATAAATATATTATATATAAATAAATTTATTCTATAATAAATGTATTATTAGTAAATCAAACTTTTCCTTTTTAAAAATTTAAAAAAAAAGGAAAAGTTGAAAATACAATTGAACTATTGTAATTTTTTATTACATAAATAA